TCGATTTCGAAATGTCTCAAAACCTAGAGTAGTAAAAAAAAGCGGGATACTGTATTTCCGGGATTGGATTTCATATTCGAATGAACCTCGTAATCGTAAGAAAGTAGGTTTTTTTACTACGGGCCTAGCAAAAGAAAAATCGAGATAGGTTCCCATCGAATGGGATTCCCCCCTAAAAAATCGGACGTGAAGGTTTCCTCTCATCCGGCTAAAGTAGTTATACCAAATAAAGAAAGGGGTTCTTATTTTTAAACTTTGTTCAAAAAAACCCTACAAAAAGCTACTCCTTACTCAAGTTCCCAGTAAGGACCAATCTTTCATTGACTCATTCTTTTTTGACTTTAACAACTTTCTGAATTACTTTCAAATGGAAATGTGAAATTATTGAGTAGTCTACTTCCCCTCAAATAATGAATCCTCTTAAAGGAATATTTGGGGATTCATAAGGGATTTACTTGTCTATATATCGTTCCATTCGATCTTTTAGGCCCCCACTCACCTCGATGGTTATGCCGTAATGCCCCTTGAAGCATATATGCGATAGATAGACTCCTGTCACCATGCCATATTTGTTTGCTTGAACAGAACTTCTCTCTAAAAGAAACGGAATAGCCAATTCTACGAATTGGTCTTTTTTTTTTTTTCACGAGGTATAACGAGCAATTCCTATTTATCTCTTACGGAATCGGCCATGGATCAATACCCCTTCCATTTGGAAGTATTGAATACGCCCATAATTCTGAGCTTCATGTTACTCCTCCAAAGACACATGTCAAAATCGGGGGCATCCCAATCAGATTGAATGGGATGACAGTTTCTTATTATGAATCTGTAAAATGAAAATTTCGATCAAATCACACATCGCAGTATACTAGGCCTTCTAATTCCTTAAGAGGTTTATCTAAAAGATTCGCAATATAACTAGGAAGACGTTTCAAATACCACACATGAGTCACTGGACATGCGAGTTTGATGTATCCCATTTGATATCTTCGTATCCGAGAATCCGCAAATTCCACCCCACATTGTTCACAAAATTTCGGGTCTTCTTTTTCAGCCCTGATTACTCTATAATTTCCACAAGCACAAATTCCACTTTTTATAGGTCCAGAGATTCTTTCACAAAACAATCCATCTCTTTCCGGTTTATTGGTTTTGTAATGAAAAGTATAGGGTTTTGTCACCTCTCCAACTATCTCTCCATTAGGTAGGATTTTGTTGGCCCAAGCCTTTATTTGTTGAGGAGAAACTGGTCCAATTCGAAGTTGTTGATGTTTATACCGATCGATCATAGAATAGAAATTCTGATTCATTCAGATCAAGCTTCCTTCCTATTGATCTGGAAATTCTTCTCAGATACAAGGAAATGATTCAGTTCCAGAGCCAAAGATCGTAGTTCTCGAACGAGCAATCGAAAAGATTCTGGAGCATCCTCTGGGTTAGGTACTGTTCCTCCAATGATCGTAGCACCAAGTACTTCTTGACGAGCTCTAATATGATCAGATTTATAAGTAAGCATCTCTTGTAAAATATGAGCAACACCAAATCCCTCTAGAGCCCAAACTTCCATTTCTCCTACTCGTTGTCCTCCTTGCTTGGCCCTTCCTCTAAGGGGTTGTTGTGTAACAAGTGCGTAATGTCCACTGGAACGCCCATGGATTTTATCATCAACTTGATGAATTAATTTCAGGATATAGGACTTTCCTATTAGAACAGGCTGTTCAAAAGGATCTCCTGTTCTTCCATCAAATATTCTACTTTTTCCCGGATACTCGGGTTCAAATACCCATGGATTTTTTGTTTGTTTACTGGCTTCATATAATTCAGGAAACACTAGTTTTCTCGACGACTCTTGCTCATATCTCTCATCAAAAGGTGCTATTCTATAATGTCTCTTTAGAAGATCCCCAGCTAACCCGAGTGAGCATTCAAATATCTGTCCCACATTCATTCGTGAGGGTACTCCTAATGGGTTGAAGACCATATCAACAGTTGTTCCATCTTGCAAATAGGGCATATCTTGTCTAGGCAAAATTTTAGAAATGATACCTTTATTCCCATGTCTTCCAGCTACTTTATCACCTACTTTGATTTCACGTTTCTGTGAAATATATACACGAATTATTTCTGAATTATAACTAGAACCCCCTTTTTTCTGGATCCATCTCACATCAATAACGCGACCCCTTCCACCTATAGGTAGTTTTAAAGAAGTTTCTTTTGCCGTGGATACCTGAATGCCAAGTATGGCTCGTAATAATCTATCCTCAGGGGCATACGAGGATTCGTTCGCTGTTTGAGGCGTTAATTTACCTACTAAAATATCACCTGCTTCTATCCAAGATCCCAGCATCACAATTCCATTTCTGTCTAAATTGCGGAGTAAATGAGCCTCTAAATGCGGTATTTCTTTAGTGATTCTTTCAGGACCTTGGCTTGTCACATGAGTCTTAATTTCATATTTTCGGATGTGAAAAGAAGTATAAATATCTTCATATACCAGACGTTCGCTAATTAGTACTGCGTCTTCAGAATTGTAACCTTCCCATGGCATATGAGCTACTAATACGTTTTTTCCTAAGGCGAGTTCCCCGCTAACCGTAGCCGCACCGTCCGCTAAAATTTGTCCCTTTTTAATGTATTTACCTCGTTGAACCTTAGGTTTTTGATGCATACAAGTGTTTTTGTTAGAACATTGATACATAACTAATGGAATATTTATAGTGTCGCCATTACTCGAGAAAACAATCTTGTGAGTATCCGTATAAATGATCTTTCCCTCGTGTTCGGCTATAACTGAAAGCCCTGAATCTAGAGCCGTTTGGCGTTCCAGCCCAGTCCCAACAATGCACTTCTCGGACCGAGAAAGCGGAACTGCTTGGCGCTGCATATTAGAACTCATTAAAGCCCGATTTGCATCATTATGCTCGATAAAAGGAATAAGGGAAGCTCCAATAGAAAAGTATTGGAAGGGAAAAATGCTTCTAAGATGAATCTGTTCCCATGCAATACTTAGGAATTCTTGACGATATCGAGCTGGAACAACCTGTTCTTCCTGAATACCCCGATTCAAGGCCAAAGAATTTCCTGCTGCTATCATATAATATTCATCTCTACTTGGTGATAAATAAATCATCTGCGTCTCTTTTGATTTATCAGATATTTCATAAAACGGACTATCTATAGATCCCCAATGACCAATTCTCACATGAATTGCTAAGGATCCAATAAGACCAACATTGATTCCTTCGGACGTGTCAATTGGGCAAATACGCCCATAGTGACTCGGATGTATATCTCGTATCCGAAAACTAGCAGTTCGTCCTGTCAATCCTCCAGGACCCAAATAACTCAACTTTCGCCCATGAACGGTTTGTGTCAATGGATTAGTTCGATCCAAAACTTGAGATAAGGGGTGTAGGCCAAAAAACGATTCAAAAGTGGTTGTTAATGAGGTTGAAGTTACCAAATTTTGAGGAGTCGGTATCAATTTATGTCTGATTGCTCCACATATAGTTCCTCGAACCGCATTTTCTAAACGAACAAGAGCCAATCCAAATTGATCCTGTAACAGATCTGCTACAGAACGAATACGTTTATTTTTGAAGTGATTCATATCGTCAAGTGTGCCCATTCCAAATTTCATTCCGATCAAATGATCCGTAGCAGCCAATACATCTCGCGGTAACAAAAATGTATTGTTCTGAGGTATATCAAGATTTAGTCTCCGATTCATATTTCGTCGACCAATCTTTCCTAATTCACACCTTTGTTGAAAAAATTTTTTTTGTAATTCCTTACATAAGGACTCAGAAAATACTGGATCCCCACCTACACAAGCAAATTGTTGATAAAACTCCAAAATAGCATTTTCTTTTGAACCAATCTTTTTTTTCTCCTTATCATTCGGGAAAGACAAGAAAACCTCAGGGTAACAAACATTATCTAGAATTTCTCTTAGATTTGAACCCATAGCTAATGATAGAACTAGAATAGATATTTTTTGTTTCCTACTCACACGGGCCCATATCCTTGCTTTTCTATCAATTTCTAATTCTAATCTTCCTCCCCAATCTGATATTATAGTACTGGTATAGACAGAAATTCCTTTATGGTCCAATTCTGAACGGTAGTAAATACCGGGGCTTTGCAATATTTGATTGATTACAATTCTGTATATTCCATTTACTATAAAAGTTCCCAGGGAATTCATTAGAGGAATGTTTCCAATAAAAATGGTTTGTTCTTGCATATCTCTACCGCTTTTCCAAATGAATCCCGCGGGGACATATAATTCAGAAGAATATGTGAGTGATTCAGACACAGCATCTCTTTCTTTTATCAAGGGTTCTACCAATTGATATCGTTCCACAAATAATTGAAATTCAATTTCTTGATCTGTATCTTCAATTTTTGGAAACTTATCCAATTCTTCCGTCAAGCCTTTATTAATGAACCTACAAAATCCCTCAAATTGGATCTGACTAAATCCAGGTATTGTGGACATTCCCTCATTTCTATTACGGAGCATCTTAATCTTAAGTTTCCTCTTTATAGAATAAATCCCATTATTGTAGTATTGGCTCACTCTTCATCGAACTAACCATCCGGATCGATCTAGCAATGATGGAATGTATATTATGTTTACTGAATCACATGAAATTTGAGCCAATTCCATATCTATATTTTATATGTATGAACGGAGACGAGATGGAGGAATGAAGAGAATTTTCGGCACAAGTTAGAATTTGCGACAGGTACAAATGGAAATGAATTGATAAAACACCCCCCCCCAAAAAAAAAATGGATTCACGATTTCATCCGCTTTTCTATTCACTAGAGAAGATATTCAATGACAAATTGAAGCACGATAATTCTCTACAGGTATATGTGCATAAGAGAGACCCAACTCGGTATCTATCTGTTCTGTGTAACAATTTTTGTTCTGGGGTTTACATATACACATATATGTTGTTATAATTGAGATTGAAAAGGATTTCAATTCTTTTGAAAAAAGAATTGATTAGTCGTAAATCAATTTTCTTTTTGCCATTAAGGAAATACGATTTGAGATACAAATTTTAGAATCGTTCACTAATTCAAAGAAAATCAAAAATAGATTTCCGGCTGAAAAATTCAGGGCAGGAACCATTACCCATTTTCTTTGAATAAAAAAAATGACTAATTATTCTAATTATTATAGTAATTAGTATAGTAATAGAATATAGATAAAATTTTGATCCATTTTTGATCGGATTTGGCGGCATGGCCAAGTGGTAAGGCGGGGGACTGCAAATCCTTTATCCCCAGTTCAAATCCGGGTGTCGCCTGATGAACAAATTGGGATTTATTATCCTGCTGATTTAATCGACGAATTCTTGTTCCGCAATCTGAGGGTTCCTAAAGGACACTCCTTTTTTGTTCCTAGGATTGAAGAGGGGATTATACGAAAGACGATGAAGACTTCCTAATTATCTTACACTACCTATACTAAGGTAGTGTCTACTGACTCTGTCTGGAATTAGATTGGATAGGACGATGGGAAATCCATTTATAGGAAGTTTGGAAAGGACTGAACTGAAGATATCCAGACTCACGAGAGGCTCTGAGTGCTCAGACATTCAATGTAAATGGTTGGTCGGCTCTTATTCTTATAGAGTAAAAGTAAAACGTTGAAAAACCAAAAATTGTATTTGCCGGGGGATTAAAAAAAAAAAAGAATGTATGTAATAGCGGTAGTGGCGTTTCCTGATTCTTTCACAGAAAGACAATAAGACTTATAAAAAATCGGAAATCAAATACAAATATAGGTATCTGAGAAAATAGATAGTTATCCATCTTGATGGTATATTTTTATGCCTTTTCTTTTGTTTATGAAAGAAAGGTAACAAAACAATAGGTCTTACTATTCCTACATCTTACATTAGAAGCATTCCTTTGATATTTCCTAAGAAAGGGTGTGTGTATCGTATTTGTGCTTAATGCTTCCCGATTCTACCAGAAATCCAATAAGATAGGATTTGTTATGATTGGGTTCATTGGATTGGTTCATCAATCGCCTTAAGTCAGAATTCTATTTTGACTCTGCGCCGTTGATTCCACTATGATTATTGATAAATAATGGAATAATTCCTTGATAGAGATAGGGGACATAATTTACATGGATATAGTAAGTCTCGCTTGGGCTGCTTTAATGGTAGTCTTTACATTTTCCCTTTCACTCGTAGTATGGGGGAGGAGTGGACTCTAGGGGTACTACTAATTGAGTAATCGAATTGTATCAATTGTTTAATTAATCGTTTTGCGAAGACTTCCAAAAATGTCTCTGTTTCAAAATTATACTGGAATGAATACAGTCATGAATAATAACCATTCTATCAAACAATGAATGATTACCATAGTTATATTTAGAAAATAAAATCTACGCATGATAGGAAATTTCTTCCACTTCCAACCAAATTCTTCCTAAATATTCTATTTTGATGAACCGGCTTTGACCAGAATTATGGGTATTACAATGAGAAAACCAATCCCTGTGTGTTTTTTTTCTTTACTTTTACTGTTCTAAGTCTAAGAGAAAGTAATTCTCTTATTATGGCGATACATACTTTACTACCGGAAGCAACTAGTAGTTGTCCGCGGAAGTCGAGGTCCTACACATAATCAAATTAGATCTTTCTTTCATTGAGCGATCCACATATCAAGTCAAGCATTTCACCTTTCTTTTACTTTTACTATGTAATATATATATTACATATATATTAATATAAAGAAATAGTATACTAGATAGTGTGTAGAAAGAACTATATATAGTTCTTTCTACACACTATCTCAGACACTTCTGATTCCAGCCCGATCATTTCACTTAATTTCAGACTTGGAGTTTGAATCCCTTTCTTTCATTTCTTCAATCATTGATAAGAACTAAACTAATAATTCAAATTTCATTCAAATTAATTATTTTGACTGACTGTTTTTACGTAGATGATAAGTAAAAAAGCAGTAGGAACTAGAATGAACAGTGCAGTAGCAATAAATGCGAGAATATTTACTTCCATAATCTCATTGTGTTTTTTTTTTTGCTTCGCAATAACTCGGGATCTAATCCCATAGAGATGATAAATTTGACTCCTGTAAATTCAATAGTATAAATTCTATAATGATGATACTGAATAGTATCAATATTATGAATAACAATATAGCTGATCTATCAAATCGATTAATCGTCGAGAATTGAATAGTATAACATAGGAAGATCCTTTATACATACTAAATAAAAAAGGGGATTCCTGATCCAATAAAAATAAAGAATCCTATTTAATTTTGCATCCTTTTAGACGCTTTCTTTTCTATAATCTACCTTCTTTCTTATACAATTCTCCTTCCTTATACTTATACATTACATACAATTATCTGATGAGATATCATATGACCGGTATTCAATGGTTCACACGTAGATGTAGATCCAAACAGTCGAAGTGAGATGGAAGAGGGGCGGGTTGAAAGATCTAATATTCCAACAAATTGACTAAAAAAGGGATGTTGCTTGGTCTTTTATTTTATTAGTATCCCCTTTGTTAGATTGGGATGGGAGTGCATACATGAAAAATTTGATGTGCAATTTGAATGAGAATGAGATAGATTATTTTCAATTAGTAATTGAGGATACACAAGTCAGGGGTAGAAAAAGGGTGGGATTTTACCTGAAAAGTACTTTGTTCCGTCGAGGTAATTATGTTAAGTTCATTTTGTATCGTACAGTAAAGGAATACAATTTGTGTATGTACTCCTGAGAAAGATATGGGCATTTCATTGATCAAGAACAAACGAAAAGGAAAGTCAGACGAATATGGTATTTATTAAAATACTGAATAGAGTAATACCGCTGATTGTACTAATCTACATATGTCTCTGCCCTATCAATCGGTACTAGTAGAAGAAATGGAAATTCCCACATTTTTCTGATGAGAAATGCGAAATGAAAAACAAAAGAACTAAAGATCCCCCACTGGGAATTAGATCTTTCCCCCTGCCCCAATTTTTCTTTAAAAAGGAGAGATTAATTGAGAAATTGATCGGATCCTAGTTCGGGACTGACGGGGCTCGAACCCGCAGCTTCCGCCTTGACAGGGCGGTGCTCTGACCGATTGAACTACAATCCCAGCGAGGCATATAGCATACATATTCTTATGGTTTCCTAAGAAAAGAATTTTCTATTCATCATGTTGTAAAATAGCCACAAATGATATACTGATATCATATCCAAATAGATATGGACTATAGTGAGAGTGGCACGGATTACTAGTAACGCGTGGGTTTTTTTATTGCCAAAAATGGATCATTAATAAATCTTTCAATGAGAAAAAGGGGACTCTTTTCCTTTATTGATACTTAAGAATCATGAATCTAGATCGTTAGAAAGATCAGAAGGAGGGGAAAAATTAAAATATGTATAGAATAGAACAACAAAATTTACTCTTGATCTTTATATTTCTACGGATCGGACATTTATGTTTCCGGAGGACAAATTGGTTAGATCATACTCATGAGCGGCGAATTATTGGGCCGAGCTGGATTTGAACCAGCGTAGACATATCGCCAACGAATTTACAGTCCGTCCCCATTAACCGCTCGGGCATCGACCCAGGAAGAATTAATTCCGGGCTTAGTGATAATCCATGATCAACTTCCTTTCGTAGTACCCTACCCCCAGGGGAAGTCGAATCCCCGCTGCCTCCTTGAAAGAGAGATGTCCTGAACCACTAGACGATAGGGGCATATCTGCCCGACCGTCATCATACTATCATCATAGTATGATCAGTTTTTTGGAATTGTCAATAATAATAATAATAATATATATAACTAGAATATATAACTCGATCTAGTTTCTAGATCTATACCCGAAGAGTTTTTTACCTTATATATTATATTTATATATTATATAAAGTATATATATATACTTTATATATACTATAACACGACACGATTCCATATCCATATCCATAAAATTTTTGTTTTCTTTTTCATTTCTAAAAATAGGATTCGGCTCAGGGTACGAATCCTCCTATTACATGATTCAAGAAAAGATCTTGAATCCGGGTCGATGTTGGATTGGTACAGGTATAAATCAAGTGAATCTTGTTCTGATGGATCAGTAAAAGTAAACAAAGCAAGTAGGGTCGGTCTTGAAACAATTCACTATAAAATAAAAAAATAAAAATAAAAATTTGATCCACTGACTATTACTAGTCAATTAATGACTAGTCAATTAAATTTATTGGTCCTGAATGAGCTCCTATGAGTCTACTGCATGTATCTATACATATATAGATACATGCAGTAGACTCATAATGAAGAAAATGCCTAATTCATGAATTGAATAAACGGGCCTTTTTAACTCAGTGGTAGAGTAACGCCATGGTAAGGCGTAAGTCATCGGTTCAAATCCGATAAAGGGCTTTTTCACTAAACTCGAGTCTTAGTCTTAGTCTTCGTTTTCATTGGAGAATAGACATATTGTTGATATTTCAAAAAAAAAAAAGAAAAGGTCTTCGACCATTATAATGAGTTCTGATTATTATGAGTCATAGTTAGAAAGTGTAAATTTATGCATTTTCATAATAAGAAATTGCTCTTATTAGGGGGAGTTTAACCTGTAGGGACATAGTAGTCCTCCTCATGTCTCATTATTCATTTGGTTTTGGGACAAAAATATCCTAGATATCCGACCCATATTGTTAATCGTAATCGCCAAACCAAATCCTACTTCTCTATTGTTCCTATCAAATCCACCGTAAAATTATAAATAAAGAAAAAGTAAGTGGACCTGACCTATTGAATCATTACTATATCAGCTATTCTGATATTTAAATTCGATATAATATAGATGAAATTGTAGAAGCGGATTTTTTCTTGGACGAAGCAAAAATCTGTCAATATTTCCGATTTTATCTTCTTATTACGGGATGCTCCATAGAAATAAATTGCTATTCTTTTACGC